ATATGGATTCTCTTTCTGTTAAAGATTCAAAATAGCTTTTCATTGTTTTTTATAAAAAAAAAATGAACTAAACTTAATGTATTGAAAACGGATTTTTCGGTAAATCCATTGTGAAATATTTTTCTAGAACGTCCAATATCTGCTTTACATCTTCTATGCGAAAATGGAACATTTTCATAAGATCCTCTTGACTCTTATTCAAAAGGTCCAACAATGTATGTATATTAGACCTTTTGAGGCAAATATAGATCTTGGGAGACAATTCTGATTGGTCAATAAAAATAGAATTGAATACTTTTTTGTTTTTTCTTAGTTTAGTCCATTTTTTATGAAAAGTAAAAAGGGGTAAAGTAACCTTGTGTTGATTGTCCTCTAAAGGTAAGTTTGCTTCTTCCGCATGTATAAAAGGAATAAAAAAATCAATCAAATTCCGGGAGGCCTCATGAAGTGCTTCTTTAGGAGTTAAACTTCCATTTGTCCATATTTCTAGAAAAAGTATTTCTTGTTTTTCATTCTCATTCCCATAAGAATGAATACTATGATTCGCGTTTCGAACAGGCATAAATACAGCATCGATAGGATAACTTCCATCTTGCAAGTTATTTGGCGTTTTTATACAATATCCTCGATTCCTTTCAATTTGTAATCCAATACACAAATCAAGTGGTTCCGTCAAGGTCGCTATATGCTGTGTATTATCAACGATTTCCACAGAAGGTGGTAAGATGATGTCTTGAGCAGTTACAGATCCAGGACCCCTGACACAAATAGACGCGTTGCGAATTCCATACAGATTACTTCTCAATACAACTTCTTTCAAATTCATTAAAATTTCATGTACTGCTTCTTGAATCCCTGTTAGGGTAGAATATTCGTGTGGTATTTTCTCAGATTTTGCACGTGTGATACATGTTCCTTCTATTTCGCCAAGCAAAGCTCTTCGCATTGCAATACCTATTGTGTCGGCTTGACCCTTCCTAAGCGGAGACAGAATAAAACGTCCATAATAAAGACGCTTACTATCCGCTCTTGATTCAACACACTTCCACTGTAGTGTCCGAGTAGATACTGTGACTTTCTCTCGAACCATAGTAATATTATTTGATCAGATCATTGAATCATTTATTTCTCTTGAAATCTCTTCAGTGTTTAGTTCTACACACGCCTTTTTTTCGGGGGTCTACAGCCATTATGTGGCATCGGGGTTACATCTCGTACGAAACTTAATAGTATACCGCTTCTACGAATAGCTCGTAATGCTGCATCTCTTCCAAGACCGGGACCTTTTATCATAACTTCTGCTCGTTGCATACCTTGATCCACTGCTGTACGCATAGCATTTCCTGCTGCGGTTTGAGCAGCAAATGGTGTCCCTCTTCTTGTACCCCTGAATCCACAAGTACCGGCCGAGGACCAAGAAACCACCCGACCCCTTACATCGGTAACAGTCACAATGGTATTGTTGAAACTTGCTTGAACATGAATAACTCCCTTTGGAATTCTGCGTCCACTCTTACGTGAGCCAAGACGTCCGGTTTTGCGTGAACCAATTTTTGGTATAGGTTTTGCCATATTTTATCATCTCATAAATATGAGTCAGAGGTATATGGAAATATCCATTTCATGTCAAAACAAATCCTTTATTTTTATTTGTCCTTATAGGGTTCTTTAGAGAGTTATTTTCGAAAGATTAGCCTTGTCTTTGCTTATGTCTCGGGTTGGAACAAATTACTATAATTCGTCCTCGCCTGCGGATCAGTCGACAATTTTCACAAATTTTACGAACGGAGGCTCTTATTTTCATATTTTTCATTCCTTACCTTAATTATGAATTCATTCTTGGAAGAAACTAAGTTTCTTGAAATTTGGAATTGTACTCTCCCGAAAATAATGTTGAAGGGTAAACTAAAAAACCATCTAATCGATCGAATCCTTATTGCGAATTCTATAAATTATACGTCCTCTAGTTGAATCATAACGACTTACTTCAATTTTGACTCTATCTCCTGGTAGGATCCGTATAAAACTACGCCGGATCCTTCCTGAAACATAACCTAGAATTAGGTCTTCATTATCTAAACGAACCCGGAACATACCATTGGGAAGTGATTCAGTAATTAAACCTTCATGAACCCACTTTTGTTCTTTCATTCGAGGTAAAACCTCCTTGGCGTATCAACTAATGGAGGAAGAGTGATAGTAGACAACCCGTCCTTTCGCTTTTTTTTTTCACAAATAGGGGGTTTCGGATCTAATTCGGATATTAGAAGGATTACCATATATAACACAAAATTTCTCCGCCGATTCTTTCTAGTCGAGCCTCTCGGTCTGTCATTATACCTTGAGAAGTAGAAAGGATTACAATTCCCATACCACCTAAAATTCTAGGAATGCGTTGGTAGTTAGAATAGATTCGTAGACCAGGTCGACTTATCCTTTTTAAATTGAAAAGAGTTCTATATCGCCCTTTATTATTTCTTCTATGTTGCAGGGTTAAAACAAAAAAAAAAATTTTGTTTTCCCGATGTTTCCTCACATTTTGGATAAAACCTTCTCGTAAAAGTATTTTAACAATGTTTTCAGTGATGTTAGTAGATGCTATTCGAACTGTTCCTTTTCTATTCATGTCAGCATTTCGTATAGAAGTTATTATATCAGCAATAGTGTCTCTACCCATGATGAACTAAAATTAGTGGTTTCTCAAAATTTGGATATAATAAGCATGCTCTTTTTAAATTTTTAAGGGTATATACGTGATACATAATCTACTAATAATTAATCGATTTCATTCAAGTAAACTTTACTATAACTATATTGTGCTCTTGTTTTATAATACCTCGGGGGCTAATGAAACAATTTTAGTAAAATTTAACTGTCTCAATTCTCGCGCAATCGCACCAAAAATTCTCGTTCCTTTAGGATTTCCTTCTTGATCAATGACAACTGCAGCATTGTCATCATATCGTATTATCATACCGTTATCACGTTTGAGTTCTTTACAAGTACGTACAATTACAGCTCTGATCACTTCGGATCTTTCTAGAGGCATATTTGGTACTGCTTCTTTGATCACAGCAACAATAATGTCACCAATATGAGCATATCGGCGATTACTAGCTCCTATGATTCGAATACACATCAATTTTCGCGCCCCGCTGTTGTCCGCTACATTCAAAAGGGTCTGGGGTTGGATCATATCATTTTTTTAATCTATTTTGAAAATGCAAAAAAGGGGGCGCAGAAAAAAAAAAAAAAGAAATATTCTTTGTCCAAAAAAGAAACCCGCAATTGTTTTTTGTTAGTCCAAAGTAAAGACTTCTTGGCTTTCATTTTACATTTCTATTCCGAAAGAATAAATTGAGTTTGTATAGGCATTTTGGATGCTGCTATTTGAATAGCTTTTCTGGCTACATTTTCTGTTACCCCGCCTATTTCATAAAGTATTCTACCCGGTTTAACGACAGCTACCCAATATTCGGGGGATCCTTTACCCGACCCCATACGTGTTTCTGCAGGTCTTACTGTAACTGGTTTATCTGGAAATATACGTACCCATATTTTTCCACCACGACGTACATTTCGTGTCATTGCTCGTCTCCCCGCTTCTATTTGTCTAGATGTGATCCAAGTAGGTTCAAGTGCCTGAAGAGCATATCTACCGAAACAAAGACTATTACCTCTATAAGATATTCCCTTCATTCTTCCTCGATGTTGTTTACGGAATCTGGTTCTTTTGGGGTTATAGTTGATGGTTGTTTCGCAATTCCATCTCTACTACAGAACTGGACATGAGAGTTTCTTCTCATCCAGCTCCTCGCGAATCAAAAGAAAAAAAAAAGATTAACAAATAGTTAAGTTAATTAAGGTATACATCTATGTAAGTAATGAATAATACACTGAATCCATGGATTCTTTAAAATTTCATATGGATTCTTTAAAATTTCATCTAGTTTATTTGAAATTCTTATATACTTTTTTTGATATATAACTAAATATATAGATTTTTCTAGTTATAGATAATTCGATTTTTTCTGGATCATCTTTTTTTATAGCCTAACAAATCTTTATTTTACTTTCTTTTTATGCTATCGGATCGCTTCAAATTGAACAATCCAATAAAATAAAATTTTCGCGGGCGAATATTTACTCTTTCCATATCTAGTTCAGTTCTTGGGTTAGCCTATGACTTTTCAGAATCAATGAAAAGGTTCCTGGTTCGTTCCGCCATCCCACCCAATGAATCATTAGGATTCATGTTCAAGAGAATCTTCTGCATTCATGGGTTCCGTCGTTCCCATCGCTTCTCTATTAATGGTTAGGTCTGAATTTGACAATGGAGCTCTTCGTGGACTTTGTTCTTGAGTCAATCCTCTTAATCTTTCTTGGCTCGAAGCTCTTTTTGTTGTTCTATCAACAAATTAGGGATGAATCTCAATATTGATGCTTTATTAAATACATTGTTTTTTCTGAGATTATTTAGAGACCTTACATATTAGATTGGAATCCTATATCATTGCTATTTTATCTCTCTTTCTCTCACCATTCCACTTATCCACATCCTTTGAAATTGCGCTTTACAACCCAAACTCAGAATCCGATTTGTTTTTTTGTTTATGCAAAAAAATATTTCAGTTGCTACAACGATATGACCAATAGATCCTATCTTAACTCTTTCTTTTGATCCAGATAATGCGAAGCGATGAGTTGGTTATTAGTTCTATAGTCATACTATAGATCAGTCTTTTTTTTGATAACCTTAAAAAAATCAACGAGTCACACACTAAGCATAGCAATTATATCAAATGGTTAATCTAATTTTTATTCAACCCTATAGAATTGCCGAAGTTTTACTTTTTGTTTGGCTTGATTAGACAAAGAATGAAAGAGTTTTTTTCTTCAACCATTAGAGGGAACAGAAATGAGACTGAAGGTTTATTATGCTTCGTCTACAAATATCCAAATTTTGATACCTAATACCCCATAGATAGTTCGAACTGGAT